ACAACAATGCTTTTGAATAAGCATGAGTAATCAAATGAAATAAAGCGGCTCGATAGGATCCCATACCTAAAGCTAACATGATATAACCCAATTGAGACATTGTGGAATAGGCCAAATTTTTCTTAATATCTTTTTGAGCAATAGCTAAAGTAGCTCCTAATACTACTGTTATTATACCTATAAAAGCTATTCCATTCATTATTGGGGGTAGAACTATGAAAAGAGGAAGAAGCCGAGCTACAAGAAAAATTCCCGCCGCTACCATAGTAGCAGCATGTATAAGGGCGGAAATAGGAGTAGGTCCTTCCATAGCATCAGGTAGCCACACATGAAGAGGAAATTGGGCGGATTTAGCGACTGCGCCACAAAATAGCAAGAGGGCAAACAAAGTAACAAAAAAAACATTAATCTCATTTTTATAAATTAAGTTATTTATTATTTGAAACAAATCCCTAAATTCCAAACTACCCGTTATCCAATAAAGACCTAAAATTCCCAATAATAAACCAAAATCCCCTACACGATTAGTTACAAATGCTTTTTGACAAGCATTTGCCGCAATAGGACGTGTGAACCAAAAGCCTATTAATAAATAAGAACACATTCCAACCAATTCCCAAAAAACATAAATTTGTATCAAATTCGAACTAGTAACTAATCCCAGCATTGAAATATTAAAAAGAATCATATAAGCAAAAAATCTCAAATATCCTTGATCATGAGACATATAATTATCACTATAAATAAGAACCAAAATACCAACAGTAGTAATTAATATTAACATAATAGACGTAAGTGAATCGATTAAGCACCCAAACTCTAAAGAAAGATCATTATTTATGGTCCAAGACCATACATATTGATAAATAGAACTATTATTGACTTGATGAATAGACAGATCAACCGAAAAAATCATAACTATAGTTAACAATAAAATACTAGGAAAAGCCCACATACGACGCATATTTTTTGTTGCCGTCGGAAAAAATAGAAGTCCCACTCCTATTAACATAGGAACTGGAAATGGAATAAAAGGTATAATCCATGAATATTGATATGTATATTCCATACAATAAACAAAAAAATTCCGATTCTAATGAATTTGATTTCTTATTCGTTGGTTTTTTATCTTTTTTGTAAAGAAGGAGTTCGGTTAATAAAAAAAAAGAAATATAGAATTAAAATAGACAGATGTATTATTAATTTGAATCTTTATTAAATAATTGGAATCTTTATTAAATATTTTGAATATTACATATTACAAAGTATAAACTCAAAATGGAGCGATAACAAAATTCCTAGCGAGAAATCAAATTTTTTAATTCAAATTTTATGTATAGAGTTTAATTCAAATTTTATGTATAGAGTTGGAATAAAATAATTAATTACACCAAAACTAAGAACATTTTTTATTTTTATATGAATGATGAATTAAAAAAAGTCCTTTTTTGAAATTGAAAAAAATCATTGGTTCATTTTTGATTTTTGAACTAATTTAGTATTTTCGATTACAATAAAAAATCTCGATGTTTGGAAAAATTTATAAAAAGGGTTATAATATTCAATGTTTTACTTTAAATAGGAAACAAAAAATGGGAATTAAGATAGATAAGATATATGGCTAATTAAAGAGAAATTCCTTTTCATTTACGGAAAAAAATGTCTTTGACATAGAACTATATAAAAATGAAAAACTATATAAATTATATGGCAGTTCCAAAAAAGCGCACTTCTATATCAAAAAAAATTATTCGGAATACTTTATGGAAAAAGAAAGGATATTGGACAAGATTGAAAGCTTTTTCGTTAGCACAATCTATTTTTACGGGGAATTCAAAAAGCTTTTTTTGTAACAAATACAAACGTTAGAGTAATTTCAATTAACAGGATTCAATGAATATTTGAAAAATAAAAAAAAATACTAATATAAATTTAATATCTAATATATATATAGTTATAGTATTAATTTCAGTATAGTATTAATTTAGAATATTTACATTATCTATATTCTAATAAAAAATCCTTTGAATGTAGTGTTCCATTTTGGATTTTGATATAGAAGTGCGCTTTTTATTTTCCACTGAATATAAAAAAATGGAAATACATTTCTTTATATTTAGAAAATGAAATAAATAAAAAAAGAGTCATTTCAAATTACATAACATAATAATTGGATTATAATTATTAATTTATAATATATAATATAAATTTTTTTATATTTATAAGACTTCAGAATCAAAAATGTATTTATATTTAGAATAAGAATATAGATATAGAATAAAAAGAAAAGTATTGCAATATATATATTTCGAATAGATTCTAATAAAATTCTTTATTTAATGTTTAGTAAACAAATATTTGACTTTAATTGATTCTTTGAATCTCGACAATTGATTAAAAATTAATTATTATGATTTTGAGTAAGCCGCTATGGTGAAATTGGTAGACACGCTGCTCTTAGGAAGCAGTGCTAGAGCATCTCGGTTCGAGTCCGAGTAGCGGCATGATATCTTATCTTTTCAAAATCAAAAAATAGGTCCTATAATGAACTCAATTCTTATTTCTATTCCTAGTATTTCGATTTTGTCATTATATATGATGGTATTTTCAACTTTAGAGCATATATTAACTCATATATCGTTTTCGGTCGTATCCATTTTAATTTCAATTCATTTGATAACCTTATTATTAGTCAATGAAATCATAGGATTATATGATTCGTCAAAAAAAGGCATGATAATAACCTTTTTTTGTATAACAGGATTGTTAATTACTCGTTGGGCTTTTTCGGGACATTTACCGTTTAGTGATTTATATGAATCATTAATATTTCTTTCATGGACTTTTTCCATTTTTTATATGGTTCCTTGCTTCAAAAAACATAAAAACTACTATTTAAACACAATAATCGCACCAAGTGTTATTTTTACTCAAGTCTTTGCTACTTCAGGTCTTTTAAGAAAAATGAACGAATCCATAATATTAGTACCCGCTTTACAGTCCCATTGGTTAATGATGCACGTAAGTATGATGATATTGGGTTATGCAACTCTTTTATGTGGATCATTATTATCTGTAGCTATTTTAGTCATTACATTCCAAGAACTGCTTGGTAAAAGGAAGAATTTGTTTTTTTTAATAAATGAATCATTTTCTTTTGTCGAAATTAAATACATGAATATGAATGAAAAAAATAATGTTTTCCAAAAAACTGCTTTTTCGTCTTATAGAAATTATTATAGATCTCAATTTATTCAACAATTGGATCGTTGGGGTTACCGTACTATTAGTCTAGGTTTTATCTTTTTAACAATAGGTATTATTTCAGGAGCAGTATGGGCTAATGAGGCATGGGGATCATATTGGAATTGGGATCCAAAGGAAACTTGGGCTTTTATTACTTGGACTATATTCGCGATTTATTTACATACTAGAAAAAATAAAAAATTAGAATATATAAACTCTTCAATAGTGGCTTCTATGGGTTTTTTTATAATTTGGGTATGTTATTTAGGGATAAATCTTTTAGGAATAGGACTACATAGTTATGGTTCATTTACATCTAATTGAATTAAAGTGAAGAAACAACTTTACAAATCTAAATACAGAAATCCAAATAAAATAGAAAATATATATATAATAACTAAAAACAAAAATTCCAATAAATGATAGAGAACCCCTTAAATCAAGTAATGCGGTAGTGACTCAAGGGTTTCTCACAAACAACAAAGATATTCACTTAGAATTTTTTATTTTTTAATACATAAATTAATACATAATTAATACATAATTAATACAATACAAATATATATATTTGTATTGTACATAGGATTTATGGATTTATTTCTTCTTTTTTTTTCATTTATTCGTGAAAACTCATTATAAAAAATTAGATAGAATAGCTTCAACCTTGTCAGCCGAAAATGAAAAAATAAAATCTGGATAAATACCAATACTTATAACAGGTATAAGGATAGAAATTGAAATAAATAATTCTCGTGGCCCCGAATCAAAAAAATAAGAATTTGGTGTATTAAAAATCTTGTATCCATAGAACATTTGACGTAAGATAGATAATGAATAAATAGGAGTTAATATCATTCCAATTGCTGTTACAAAAGTTACTAGTATTTTTGTGATTAAAAGATATTTTTGGCTAGTAATTATTCCTAATAAGACTATCAATTCTGCAACAAAACCGCTCATGCCCGGCAATGCAAGAGAAGCCATCGATAACATAGTGAAAACTGTGAATATTTTTGGCATTGGGATAGCCATTCCACCCATTTCGTCGAGATAAAGAAGACGTAGTCTATCATAACTAGTTCCCGCCAAGAAAAAAAGCGCAGCGCCAATAAATCCATGAGAGATTATTTGTAAAATAGCCCCGTTGAGACCTGTATCGCTTATAGAGCCAATTCCTAAAATTAAGAAACCCATATGAGATACCGAAGAATAAGCTATTCTTTTTTTTAAATTACGTTGACCAAGAGATGTTGAAGCTGCATAGATTATTTGAATTGAACCTAATAGCATTAACCAGGGGCAAAATATAGAATGAGCACGAGATAATAATTCCATATTAATTCGAACCAACCCATATGCTCCCATTTTTAATAATATTCCGGCTAAAAGCATACAAGTGCTGTAATGTGCCTCTCCGTGGGTGTCGGGTAACCACGTATGTAAGGGTATAATTGGTGATTTGACAGCAAAAGCAATAAGAAATCCCATATAGAATATTATTTCCAGCGCCATGGGATATGATTGATTAGTTAATAATTCAAAATTTAATGTTGGTTGATTCGAACTATATAAACCCATACCCAGAATTCCCAGTAATAAAAAAACAGAACTTCCCGCAGTGTACAAAATAAACTTTGTAGCTGAATACAAACGTTTTTTTCCACCCCACATGGATAAAAGTAGATAAACAGGAATTAACTCGAATTCCCACATGATGAAAAAAAGTAAAATGTCTCGAGAAGCAAATGTTCCTATTTGACCACTATACATTGCTAACATCAGGAAATAAAATAATTTGGATTCTCGAGTAACTGGCTGAGCCGCTAACGTAGCTAAAGTAGTAATGAATCCTGTCAATAAAATGGGTCCTATAGAGAGTCCATCTATTCCGAATCTCCAGTAAAAGTCAAAAAAATGGATCCATTTATAATTTTCTGTCAATTGAATTAGTGGATCATCCAATTCGAAATGATAACAAAATACATAGGCTGTTAGAAGGAGATCAATTAAACATATACAAATAGTATACCACTTAATTACCTTATTTCCTTTATGGGGAAATAAGAAAATTAAGGAACCCGCGGCTATTGGCAAAACTACAATTATTGTTAACCAAGGAAAAAAATTCGTGATAAAAATAAGATATACTTAGACTAGAAAAACCCGCGCTCAAAATACAAAAGATTTGTTTTTGTATTTTGAGCGCGGGTTTTTGCCAGTAAAAAAAAGGTACTTGTGTGTGTGGTTCTTTTTGAAATATATCAATAAGCTAGACCCATGCTTCGAGTTGTTTCATGCCATAAATAAACTCTAACACTTAAGAAATCCGTCGGACAGGCGGATTCACACCTCTTACAACCAACACAGTCTTCTGTTCTTGGGGCAGAAGCAATTTGTTTAGCTTTACACCCATCCCAAGGTATCATTTCTAAAACATCTGTGGGGCAGGCTCGGACACATTGAGTACATCCTATACATGTATCATAAATCTTTACTGAATGTGACATTGGATCGTAATCCTTGAACATCAAAAATTCACCATTTTCGATCTAGTAAAGTCGTAAACGAATTACGAATTATATATAAATATTACACCAGATGAATCAATGATTTATCATAATTTTGCTAATCAAAATCTACTTATAGATAAATTAAACTAAAAAGAACATAATAGAACCAAGATACTTTGATTTCTTATGTTTGTTTTTGCAAACATTATCAAAAATTATATATCATATATGCCAATTTGAAATATATGTCCATTTGAATTGATTAATAGTACACACTATTATAAATTATACTTTTTAAGTAATACTATTTATTCAACAAATTCGATTGATTGATACGAGTTGATTTTCTATTACGATAAATAGAGGAAACAATAGCCAGTCCGATAGCTGCTTCAGCGGCTGCAACAGCTATAACAAAAATTGAAAAAATATTTCCTTTTAATTGGCGACTATCAAAAAAATCGGAAAAGGTTACGAGATTTATATTAACTGCATTCAGTATAAGTTCAAGACACATAAGGGCTCTAACCATATTTCGACTTGTAATCAACCCATAGATACCTATAGAAAATAAATAGGCACTCAAAACAAGTGCATGCTCAAATATCATTGACCAACTCCTTATCCATTTTTATTCATTTCAATATGAACGAGAATTCAACGGATTGTATTGACTAAAGAATATAAAAAGTCTACTACAAAAAGATAATATATTGACAATAAAAAACGATTTTCTACATAAATACTCTTTTACGTTCACATAGAATTCAACGAAAATTAATGTGATAAAATCTAACAAAATTCAATTTTGATTTATATTGTTAGTTCTAAAAATTTCTTATTGGCGAGCCACAACAATTGCACCTATCAAAGCAACTAAAAGAATTATTGAAATGAGTTCAAATGGAAGAAAAAAATCTGTTGATAAATGAATTCCAATTTGTTGACTAGTACTTATCAAATCTTGCTCTATAATCTGATTTGGTCTTGTAGTCCAAATAATCCCATGCCATGATGTATCTAGAATAGTAGTTATTAGTGAAAGAAAAATACTTGTACAAACCATCAAAGTAATTCCGTCCCCAACGGTCCAAAGATGAAAATCTTGGTAATATTCTGAACCATTCATGAACATCACAGCAAATATGATTAAAACATTTATAGCGCCCACGTAAATAAGTAGCTGTGATGCAGCTACAAAATGGGAGTTTGATAAAATATAGAATAAAGATATACAAACAAGAACCATTCCCAACGAAAAAGCAGAAAAAATGGGATTCGTAAATAATACTACTCCTAGACTTCCTAATATAAGACCTGACCCCAAAAAGACTAAAAGAAAATCATGTAACGGTTCAGGCAAGTCCATTATATGTAAAATAAGAGATAAATAAATCGAAATTTCATGACCTTATTGATATGACCAGAAAAAAAATTATATATGAAATACTAAAATTATCCCCGCATTGAATTGAACCTAATCCTAAGATAAGAAATGATCCTAATAAAAAAAAATGTGAATTGCTATAGGTACAGTTATTATCGAATCAATATCATTTCATTCGTTTCTTTATATGAAAGAGTAATTTCAAACTAGAAAATTAAAATTTTAAAAATTAAAGAAGTATATGTATAATATATGATTTGATTTATATTCTATAATTTGAGTTTTCAGAAGAATTGGATTTAATTATCAATAATTTAAAATTTTATTTGAATCGTTCGAATTGTATAATCATCAATTACTGATACTGGTAAACGGCCCAAAGCAATTTGATTATAATTCAATTCGTGGCGATCATAAGTCGAAAGTTCATATTCTTCAGTCATTGATAAACAATTTGTTGGACAATACTCAATACAGTTACCACAAAATATACAGATTCCGAAATCAATACTGTAATTAAGCAACCGTTTCTTTCGAATATCCGTTTCTAGTTTCCAATCAACAACGGGTAGATCTATGGGACATACACGAACACATACTTCACAAGCAATGCATTTATCAAATTCAAAATGTATTCGACCACGGAAACGTTCTGATGTGATTATTTTTTCATAAGGATATTGAATAGTTACAGGTAAACGATTTGCGTGAGATAAGGTAATCATGAAACCTTGACCAATGTACCTTGCAGCTCGGACTGTTTGTTGACCATAATTTATGAATCCAGTTACCATAAGGAACATATCGTGAATATCTCTGAATATTTTTTTCTTTCTCTTGTTTGATACAAGTTTTTAATTTTAATATAGAAGGTCCATTTTTTATAGTGAAAACAGTTGAGACGAAGTTGTTAATAATAGATTACCAAGAGAAATGGGTAAAAGAAATTTCCACCCAAGATTTAATAATTGATCTATTCTTAGTCTAGGCAAAGTCCATCGTGTTGTGATAGAAACAAATAAAAATAAAAAAGTTTTAGCTAGTGTAATAAAGATACCAATTATTGTTACAAAAACCCCATATGCTTTATTTATTTCAAAAAATTCAGAAACGAATATGTAAGGAATAGAGATATTTGAACCACCCAAGTAAAGAACTGTTACAAATAACGAAGAAATTAATAGGTTTAAATAGGAAGCAATGTAAAATAAACCAAATTTGATACCCGAATATTCGGTTTGATAACCTGCTACTAATTCTTCTTCCGCTTCTGGTAAATCAAAGGGTAATCTTTCACATTCTGCTAGGGAAGAAATTATAAAAACGATGAAACCCATAGGTTGACGCCACAAATTCCATCCCCAAAAACCATACTTTGATTGAGCATCAACTATATCAACTGTACTTAAACTGTTTGATAATCCTAGTCGGTGATAACATTACTGTTCCCATCTCTATTACAGAACCGTACATGAGATTTTCACCTCATACGGCTCCTTTTTAAAGCCTTAAAAAATCTACGGACCGAGCCATTTAGTTATCCCTTGATATATCCCTAAGATATATAAGATTCCATTTTATTGGACGGTTCTGAATTAGACCAATTGAATTCTGTCTGTCCTAATAACCTAATAAAAATTGGAATAAGGCAAAATACATTTTATTTCATATTTTTTTATAAATAAATAAAAAATACAAAAGGTACTTCTGAATTGATCTCATCCCTTAACAAATCCAAAAGTAAATTTGTTGAGTAATAACTAAATTCTTCCATAAAATACTCTTTTAGAATTATCAATAACTTCCTAATCGTTTTCGATTACGAAAAAGAATTACATGTTAGTTTTCAAAATTATGACATGAATTCTATCTCCACAAATATGGATATGAGACAAAAAAAGAAAAAGGGATCCACTTTTTCTTTTTTTCGTTCTTAACCTATTCTTTTTTTATGTAAGTATAATAAAAAAGGGACTTAAGAAAAAAATTAAAGGATTATTTCGTTTCTGATAGTCATTTATTTTATTAGTGGATAGAAGATATTCTGGATCGGAATTGTGGGGAGTACTGCTTTATTTTTTCTACCAATTTAAAGCCCCAATTAGTATTCTTTTTTCTATTAGTCATAAATGTTCTTTTGGATATTTTAAAAAATATACGTTACAAATCCTTTGTATATCTTGGTGTTTCTAACCATCCATTCATTTTTTATTAATCCCTTATTTTAATATATTTAATATATATTACCATATATTAAATATATTAAAATAAATAAAAGTTGGTCTTTTGTGCCCGCTTCAAGACAGGATGATTAATCAACCAACCTTGGGATAAACGACCACTTCTACTTAAAATTGAATTCATTTTTTCACTTAATTCTTATACATAGAAAATGAGACTCAATATTTTTACTGCAATTTTAAATCATCATACTTTCTATTAACTATAAGTAATTATAGTATTCATAAATTATATTCAATAGAAGCTGTTTTATTGCACTCATATAACTATCTGATTAAATTATTCAATCTGGATAAATAAATACTAAAAATAAAAGGAATATATATTCAATTTATTAACCTCCTTATACTATAAAAGTATTATAAAGAAAGGAGTATAGCAATAGGATCGAACGACAAATTTCTGTCTTAACGAATCGCACGTAGAGATATCGATAACACACATAGAGCTAATGGTATTTCATAACTAATCGATTGAGCAGCTGCTCGTAGACCACCCAAAAAGGAATATTTATTATTTGACCCATATCCTGACATAAGAAGTCCAATGGGAGCAATACTCGAAATAGCAATCCATAAAAAAACACCAATATTCAGATCAGATAAAACAAAGTTATAGCCAAAAGGAATTACCGAATAGCTTATTATAATGGATATGACTGATATGGATGGTCCTATACTGAATAAACGAATATCTCCTCTAGATGGAATAAGATTCTCTTTGAAAAGTAATTTTGTTCCGTCGGCTAGAGCTTGAAGAACTCCAAAAGGACCGGTGTATTCAGGTCCAATACGTTGTTGTATCCCTGCGGATATTTCTCTTTCTAACCATACAATTGCTAGTACACTTATTGTAATTCCCAATACAAGAATAAAAATAGGTGAAAATGCCCATATAATTCCATATACCTCTTTAAAGGATTCTAATCTGAAAAAAAAACGCATATCTTGTATTTCTCTTCTATCTATTATCATTTCAACGATCAACTTCTCCCATAATAATATCTATGCTACCTAGTATTGTCATAATATCGGCCAATTTCATTCTTTTAACTAATTGAGGAAGAATTTGCAAATTGATAAAACCCGGTGGACGAATTTTCCATCTCCAAGGAAAACCATTTTGATCTCCTATTAGAAAAATTCCCAATTCTCCCTTGGGGGCCTCAATTCTTACATAAAGTTCTTGTTTTGGCAATTCAAAAGTCGGAGACGGTTTTTTACTAATAAATCGATACTCAAAATCATTCCATTCTGGCTCTTTTTCTCTATCAAAGGAACGGATTTCTAAATTTTCATATGGCCCACCAGGAATTCCTTCCAAAGCCTGTTGAATAATTTTTATGGATTCCATCATTTCACCAATTCGAACTAAATAACGAGCTAATGAATCTCCTTCTTTTTGCCATTGAACTTCCCAATCAAATTCTTCGTAACATTCATAATTATCAATTTTACGTAAATCCCATTGTATTCCGGAAGCCCGAAGCATCGGTCCCGATAAACCCCAATTTATTACTTCCTTTCCATCAATAACCCCTACCCCTTCAACCCGTTCTAAAAAAATAGGATTTCGAGTAATAAGTTTTTGATATTCAACAATCCTTGTTAAAAAATAATCGCAGAAATCAAAACATTTATCTATCCAACCATAAGGTAGATCAGTTGCTACCCCCCCAATACGAAAAAAATTATGCATCATTCTCATACCCGTCGCAGCTTCAAATAAATCATAAATTAATTCTCTTTCTCTGAAAATATAGAAGAAGGGGGTTTGTGCACCAATATCTGCCATAAAAGGCCCTAGCCATAGTAGGTGAGAAGCTATACGACTCAATTCCAACATAATTACTCGGATATAGCTGGCTCTTTTAGGTACTTGAATATTTCCCAATTGTTCTGGTCCGTTTACAGTTATTGCTTCTGTGAACATAGTAGCTAAATAATCCCAACGTGTTACATAAGGCAGATATTGTATAATTGTTCGATTTTCCGCTATTTTTTCCATTCCTCTGTGTAAATAACCCAATATTGGTTCACAATCAATAACATCTTCACCATCTAGAGTAACAATAAGTCGAAGAACACCATGCATTGATGGGTGGTGAGGGCCCATATTAACTATCATGAAGTCCTTTCTTGTAGTTAAGATATTCATAGGTTTTTCCTCGATTCATTCTTATATGAATCGCTTAAAAAAGTTCATCAAAATTCAAGATCTAATAAATGGAATAATTGAGAATTACTTTTCAATTTAACGAATTTTTGACTCCCGAATATCAAACTGATTTTTTAATTTTTTATAACGTATTCCATCTTTCTTTGACAAATAAGACAGTAATCGTTGCCGTTTTCCCAGAATTTTACGTAAACCTCTTTGAGATAAATAGTCTTTTCGGTGCAATTCAAAATGTGAAGTAAGTCTTCGTATTCTATTGGTAAAATGGAATACTTGAAATTCAACCGATCCCGGGTTTTTTTCTTCTTTTTCTTGTGAAATAACTGGTATAAATGCATTTTTTACCATAAAAAATTGAAAGTTTTTTCCTTCTCCTCGCTTTATATATATATATTTAATTGATTTTCCGATCTCCTCCCTTTATATATATTTAATTTATTGATCAGTAATAATAATGACACTAATTTTGAATTTTGTATATAAATCTGAAATTCCTTAATAAATTCTTCTTATTATTTACAATCAAATTAATTCTTATTAATTTAATCAATCCAATTTAAATAGATATAAAAAAGACTTTTTTATGGATTCACCACAAAAAAATTGTCTACTTAAAAAATAAAAGAGGATTTCGTTGATTTTTTTTGATCTAATGGATACTTCATTTTATTTATATCAATGCCACAATGCGCGTCTGTATTTATGTTATGCATATACCATATATATGAAGACAAATTTCGATTAACGAATTTTCAATCGCGGATACATATGTATTCTTACTATACTGAAACGACTTCCATTATGGGTATAAAACCAATAGCGATTCATACAAGCTAAATCTTCTAATCGATAATTTGGCCAAAGAAAAATTTTGAAATTCATTAGTTTTTTTTTCTCTTTCTCAAGATATATATAGTTTTTAGTCAAAACTTGAAAACAATTATGGACTTTATTTTCATTATAAAATATTGTCTTTCTATCTATACTATTTATATTACTTGGATTTAAACAAATTAGAATTCTCAATTCTCTACGACGTCTAGCGGATAAAATATTTTCAGTAACAAGTAAATCAAAATTCTTTTTTTCTCTTACCTTTTGATCTCTTGTTCTTGTAATGTATTTATCTAAATTTTTCGTATTAACATTACATTTTTCTGGATATTTTTTATAAATTTTGCGTTTATTCTTATGAATTAATGAAAGACCCACGGTTTGATACATAAGAAATTTTTTCTTGTTTTTTCTAGACAAACGAACTGGTTCTATAACAAATATTTCTTTTTTTATAAATTTTTTATTTTTTCTTAAGCCTTGAAGAGTGAAATTCTTCTGATTTTGAATCATCATAATATCTAGACCTAGCTCTCCTCTTTGAATAGACGCTATAGTAATTTCTCTTAAATTTTTCAATCTAATCAGGAGACAATATACTTTAACATTTTTAAATATTCTTTGACCTAAGAAATTCTTCCAATTCAAATGTAAAATCAAAAAATTTCTTAGTAAGAAATTTAGTTCTGCCTCCATCTTGTTCTTGTCTTTCTTTTTCTTTATACCCTTAATATTCTTTTCATTGCCTGATCCTACAAAATCTTTTTCTTGGTTTGAAAGAGGTATTTCAAGATTTATTTGATCGACGTATAATGTTTTTGCTTGATTTCGAGTCTCTAACTCCAATTCAAGAGATTTCTTTTTTTTCGATGGTCGATAAATATCCATTATTTTTTTCTTTTTAGTAATGTTATTTTTATTTTCACTAATATTTTGATTTAAATTAAAATGTAAAAAAAGTAATTTGATTGGTATGATCCATGGGTTATCCCTATATGCATTATAAAATATCACTAATTTTGAAAAGAACCAAAATTCCGGATTCGATATGGAACGATTTAGTATTTCTATATTGATTCCCGCCCAATCGAAATACTTTCTATACAGGTTTTTTTCCATATCTATAATAGTGTCTTCCGCTATATAATTTTTGATAAAGATATTACCTATTATATCAAATAATTCATTTTTATGCGCGTTGTAATTAGAATAAATCACTTTTTTTTTATTTGCTTGAACTTGAAATAGGGATTTCCATCCATAAATATATGAGTCTTTCTTATCCACATAATTGATAAAACTATAGGATAAAAGATCATATCTATATTGTTTTCTAATTTTTTTTTTTAATACACCTACTTGTTGTTCTTTGTAAAGAATTAATCGACTTTTTTCATATGAATTATATTTGGTTAAATCTTTATTTTGAGTTACGCGACATTGAATGATCTTATTTTTCCATTTTTGTGGTACTAATCTGGACCATCTGCTTTGGGATAAGTCATATTGATAATGATCCTTTAACCAATTTGTCCATTGATTTATTCCAGAATTGGGAGAGTTCTTATGTTTTAATTTTGAATCAAATATTCCCTGTATTCCAAAAAAAGAATCTTTTATTTCATTTTTAAGAAAAAAAAAATTTTCATGATATTCAAAAACCGATCTTAATTTATATATGTTAATAATTCGGGTTTGTAATAATTTTAAAAATACATATGCTTGTGACAAAAAGGAGACGTCACAAGAATTTTTTGAATTTGTATTCCTAGTATTAAAATATTTGTGTATAATCGAAATAAAGCGAATTATATTTGGATTTGTTTTATCAGTTCTTTCTGCATTTGCTTTATTAGTGTAAATGGATTTATTGAAAAATTTTTTTGTTGATTCAAGAAAAAGTTGTGTATTGATCCTTGGAATACAAATGATATATAGAAAGATATCTATGTATGTCCTTTTCATGAAAAATTTAAAAAAAGAATGTGATTTACGAGTTAATCGAACATTTCTTCTTCTTTTTAATATCTGTAAATTTTTGTTTTTTAATTCAATCCTTTTAACACCATAAGTAGTTTTGTTCGAATAAATATTTGTCTCTAAAATTATAAGCCCTTTTTTCATTTTTTCGATTTTTTTTAAAATTTCTTTTCTTTTAGCATTCATATCCTTTATTTTTTTTTTTGTTATTGAATAATTTGCCAAATTTATAGATTGAATTTTAGTAGTTGCTTCCAAAATCATTGGACTGTTCTTCCCGATTGTTGAATCTTTTTTGCTTTCACTCAATTCATCTATTTTTTTTAATTTAAATTTAATAAATAGAAATTTTGAAATTTTTTTCGTTAGAAATAGAATACTTTTGATGATCCATTTTGCTTTTTCTTTTAAGATATTTAGAAACAATTTCAGTTTTTCACTTAAAGCTTTTCGAACTCGAAAAATGAAAAACTGAAATTGTTTCGTTTTTTTTTTGAGTTCTTTTAAAATGGGATTAAAAAATGAAAATCGATTTTGGGTAGAACCAGAAAAGGGTAATTCGACTTCTGTTCCCCAAATTGTTAAAAAACAAAAGTTCTTTTTTTTCATTTGATCTTTTTTCTTTTCATTGGATCGTAGCTTAGATTTGTGCCAAGGTTTTAGACGAAAAGGAAATAATATCTTTATCTGAATACCGTCTGTTAGCCATTTTTTTGGAAATTCTGTTTCGGATAATTGAACACCATTATACGTACATTTAATATACATTTCTCTCTTCCAATCCCTAAAATCTTCAGACCATTCAGGAAATTGAAAAAATAATATACGAACAATATTTTTTATTATTATCAATGAAGGTAATATAATATATTTTCTAAGAATCGATTGCGTTATTAATAAAAGACCCCTTATTACTTGAGCAAATATAATACTATCCCAGGCTTCTGCTATTTCGATACGTTTTTTTTCCTCATTTTCTTTTTTTTTTTCCTCTTCTTTTTTCGAACTTTCTTTTACTTTTTTCTCTGTATAATCATAAATTTGAAATTCTTTCTTTTTTCGCATCCAATTTTTGAACATAAAAAAGATTTTCATTGACTTGATACTATCAAAAAAAAAGAATAAAGGTCTTTCAATTTTATCCAAAAAAAGAGGGGAATGCACACTTTTTTGAAAAAATTTCCAAGTAACTGTTTTACGCCTTTGAGCACGTATAGATCCTTTTATTATGTCTCGCCGAAAATCCGATTGTTGTGAATAACGTATTAAAGCCAATTCGTTTTTTTTTTTAGTATTATCGGTATCTCCAGTATCATTATAAGTATTGTCTTTCTTTAAAAATTTAGATTTATTTAAAATGACTACACGTTTGGCTTTTCTAGAACGAATTTGATAATTCTCTGCTTCAATTTTTCCGTCCAGTTGTTCTAATTCATCAATAAATTTGTATGACCATCGAGGAACTTTTTTACTGATTTCGTTTATTCTAATACATTCAGTTCTATTTCGATTTACTATTGTTTTATCCTTCAAATCTGTTCTAATTGCATCGAATAAGATTTGGATTATTTTTTTTTTTTCTTCTTCATCTTCAGAATTCATTTTTATTTGTTCATCTTCTGGAAATAAATAGAGTGTTTCACAACTTAAGCTTGATAGTGATTTTTGTGAAAATTTATGGATTTGGTTAAAAAAAAAAAATGAAGTTACTAATGCTTTTCGATCAAATGTTTTTATTTTCTCCTCCAATTCTTGATAATTACTATTATTTTGATAAATATTATTATTATTAATATAAAGAAAGATACCATGAATTTTATTTATCAAAATCTGATTTTTTTTGTAAGTTTTTTCATCTTGGATTCGTCCACGAAAAGATCTGTTTAAGAAAGGATCATATATTTTAGTTAAGTATTTTGTTTTAGTTTCATCATTACACAATCGAATTCGGTTTTCCAATATATCCAGAGAAATAAATTGATTATCTATAACTTTTGCCCTATTTAGAAATTCATTGCTCAGTTTCTTTCTTTTTTCTTCATTAGTATAGTTCCAATAATTAGACAATTCGTCATAGGAAATTTTATCTCTTGTGAAGAGATAAAATTTTGTTTCCATCATTTTGTGAAAAGTTGATAAATTTGATGGATACGTAAAAGATATTCTCTCTTTTCCATCACTTTTGCATGTATGAAAAAAAAATTCTGAAATTTCATTTTTTACGATATTTTCAAATCGATTATTTTTTATATATCGAAATGGACGATTCCATCGTTTATAATTAAAAAGAATGCTTACAAGGGGTTTTTGAGCAAATTCTAGGCTATATTTATCCTCATCGATTTTGTACAAATTCTTCTCTTTTTTCGAAAAAATTTCTTTGTTCTTGGATCTTTTTTGTTTAGTTCGTACCCTTTGCAAATTTCTTTCGACATCACTTTTTCCTTTTTTATAAATTTCATTATTTTCTTCAATTTCTGACAATTTCTTAGTAAAAAAGGGGGGCGGTATTCTGCCTAAATAATATAAACAGGTAACAAATAAGAAAATAATAAATATTTTAAACATTGAATTTCTAAATTCTGACATAATGTACTTATTTGATTGAATAGGTACATTAGATTTAATTGAATTATTTTGTTGTATGCAGACTAATATAAATTCAATCAATTTCATCAAAAAAGTGTGACTAATTAACCAACCAATAAAACTACTTGTGAAAAATAAAAATTTATTGTTGCATCGAAATAAATAAATATTTACTAATCTTATTAATATTGAACTTGGTAAAAAAAGAGGATTTAATAACTGAAAAATAAGATTCTGAAAGAATATTTTTTGAATACTAAAATTGCGTATTGAATTTGGATTCTTGTATCCATAATTCAAAAAGTTTTTGTGATTATTGCCGAAGAACTGAAATAAAAGATAAGGTAGAGCTATGACAGTTATTGTATGTGGTCTACCCAATGCTAGATGCAAGGGCGCATAATAGATGGATATGAACATTATGAGCTGTCCCGTAATAAACCCAGTTGTTGCTGATATTTTCTTTTCGGTCCCTTCTTCTACAACCCGAGCTCGAAGAAGGAAGAGATAAGAGGGCCCTATGGAAAATGTGGTC